ATGTATTAGAATTAAGAATATCGAACTAGACTATATATAATATACAATAAAAATAAAGAAAAAAATAAAGAATTACAAGAAAAAGTAAATATAAAATAAAAGAAGAAGGAGGATTTTCAATGCGAGATATAAAAACATATCTCTCCACGGCACCTGTGCTAACCACTTTATGGTTTGGGTCTTTAGCGGGTCTATTGATAGAAATTAATCGTTTATTTCCAGATGCCTTGTCATTCCCCTTTTTTTCATTTTTATTGAATTCTTTTATTTATATGTGAAGAAATGAAGAAGATTTTAGATCAATTCTACGTAACATGGCTCCAATTTCGCTCTCTTTTTCTTTTTGATTTAGGATAGGAAAGAAGAAATAAAAAGTATATCGAACTTCAGTCAAGATAAAGTGAATCTACGATATAATTTTGGGAAAAATAAATGGAAAAGTGGATCCAGTCTAGGGGTGGTTCGATGAAATTTTAATATAGAAAGAAGAAAATACTGAGATTAGATATGAAGAATTTATAGTTAGAAAAAATTGTATTACTTAATTATTACTAGATTCTGAATATTCTTCTCTTAATGAACATGACTATCTTTCTTTATAGTTCTAGTAATTCCTAATAATTAGATTTTAGATTATAGTGCTTCGAAGTCATTCAAATTATTAGAATTTGAAAAAAGAATCTTTACAAATTACATTTCTAGTTAGTAACTTTTATTAATATAGATTTTTTTTTTGTTTTCTTCTTATTAATTATTTTATATTTGGTTCGGATCAAAAAAAAAAATGAGGAAAGTTCTAAAATGAAGTCGATCCAAAATGAAAAGGAGGTTCATGGCCAAGGGTAAAGATATCAGAATTATAGTGATTTTGGAATGTACCTGTTGTGTTAGAAAGGGTGTCAATAAAGAATCGACGGGCATTTCTAGATATATTACTCAAAAGAATCGACACAATACACCCAATCGATTAGAATTGAGAAAATTTTGTCGCTATTGTCAAAAGTATACAATTCACGGGGAAATAAAGAAATAGATGGAACAGAATGCGTGCGTGATTTTTTCAAGGAGCGGGACTTAACATAACATATATATAATACAAACCAAATCCTCTTTTGGTCGGATCTTCAATGAAGAAAAAAAAAAAAGAGAATTGTATTTTCTATATTATTTTATATATAAGGAATAAACAAACAAGGGATAAGCAAACCATGGATAAATCCAAACAACTTTTTCGTAAATCCAAACGATCTTTTCGTAGGCGTTTACCCCCAATTGGATCGGGGGATCGAATCGATTATAGAAACATGAGTTTAATTAGTCGATTTATTAGTGAACAAGGTAAAATCTTATCTAGACGGGTGAATAGGTTGACCTTGAAACAACAACGATTAATTACTATTGCTATAAAACAAGCTCGTATTTTATCTTCGTTACCTTTTCGTAATAATGAGAAACAATTGGATAGAGCTGAGTCGATCCCTAGAACTACTAGTCCTAGAACCAAAAATAAATAGATAGACTCTTCAAAACTCCAATCGGAACTCAAGCTCAGATTAATGTTTTGCTCGAAAAAACCTAGAATCAAAATTGGATTCTTGTGTTATAAAAAAGGAAAAATGGGGAAGCAATCTTTTTTTCTTGAAAGATGTTCGTTTATTCCTACTACTCAAATCTTCATTTCTTTTTCTTCTATCTTCCCGGAGTCCGTTCTCCGGGAAATTCTGCTTCAATCATTCTTGTTTCTTGTATAGTAGATTCTATTAAGATTCTTTTATTCCTTTATTTTATTTTTGATTGATTATTTTATTGAAAATCATATCAAAACAATTCTTATTTGATAGGGCTATTTGTGCAAGTATTTTACGATTCAGAAGCAATTGTCTCTTGTACAGATTGTGTATGAGTTTGCTATAACTATAGAATACTCTTTCCTCGCGAGTTACTGCATTTATACGAGTGATCCACAAACGACGAAAATCTCTCTTTTTCCTGCTCCTATCTCGATGAGAGGAAACCAAAGCTCTCATTCTTTGTTGAGTAGTCGTTCGAGTAAGTCTTGAATGAGCCCCTATAAAGGTTGATGCAAATAAACGAATTTTTTTTCGACGTCTCCGAGCTGTATATCCTCGTTTAACTCTGGTCATTGAATCAAATGAAACTCTCTTGAATAACTAATTGATTTCTCTTCTTTCAGTCACCCTTTTCCTCCGGTCGATAAATAACAAAACGGGTTATTCCGATATATAAACTTTAAATTCCAATGGCTTTTGCTACTATGACCTTCCCAACCACGATTTTATTCTTCCAGGTATCTCGAAAATGCTACTAAATAAAAAGAAAAGAATAGTGGGTTCCCTCGTTTCTATGGCAACTTCTGAAACGGTGAGGTCCTCTCTATACACCGGAGCCTCTTATTTCATTTCATCAAATTTTATTGTGAACTTGTATAGTTCACACTCTTTGGCTCTACCCATATATTTTTCAATTAGAATTCTTTTTTAAATTCTAATTAGAAAGTAATAAATAGTCCTTTTCACAAAAAAGCTATCCATACAGTGACGGCATTTAATTCTGAAAGTTAGCTGGGTAGCTAACCCTGTTAGTCCGTTTTTTCAAGAATAGGAGCATAACCTTTTTGCTTCTTATAAATTTATTTCCTCCGCTTAATGGATAACTTTTTGCTACCAATGGAAAATTTCTTCTCATCTCAAACGGAGTGATTGGATTTACACCAATAGAAACCATAAATTTTATAACATAAACATAATAGGTCGACGATAGATCTTCATTTTTAGATATTATAAAATAGTCAATTAAATGTCCGTCTTCCACTCTATCTATAATAATTTTTTTTTTCATTTCTTCAAACTCATGATCTGAACTGAACGAGTCGCACATACACCCTAGTACATGTTCCTCGACGCTGAGGACATCCTCGAAGAGCGGGAGATTTCGTGACATTTTTTATTGGCTGTCTTGCGTTTCTAATAAGTTGTTTAATGGTTGGCATGTCGTGTCTATAGAATCTCATTCTAGATAGAATAGAACGGGTTGGCTTAGATCGATCTTAACCTGATGGTTGATGATTATGAATGATTTCTATTCAATATCAAATCACGGAAAATTCAAATTTGTAAATAAATGGAATTCTATTTTTATACGAAATCCCCAGCATTTTCATTTTAGACCGCTACAAGATCAACGATGCCATGAGCTTGGGCTTCTGTTGCTGACATAAAAACATCCCTTTCCATATCTTCGGATATAACCCATAAAGGGTTGTTCGTTCTTTGTACATAAACTTTTGTGAGGGTTTCGCGAAGCTTCAATAGTTCTTCTGCTTCCAGAATAAATTCCCCTGCCTGTGCCTCATAAAAAGAACTAGCAGGTTGGTGAATCATAACCCTGATGATATTGATATAACATCACGAACGGTTCTTCTATCTCTATCTTGCATGATTGAGTTCAAGTAAGGGGGAAGATAAAAAAAAAATAGAATTAAACAACCGTACGGGCATCTTTTGTACATTGCATACGGCTCTGCAATGGAATTTATTTTTCGATATAAGAAATTCTATCGAAAAAATAAATAGAATCCATCCGATCCAAATCGTTAAATGATCCATTTACCACCCTTCCTTTCGTAGTAGAAAAAAAAATACTATGATGGTTCTGTTGCTTTATATATTTATCTCATCTGTGGTTTAGCAATCCCAAAGTTTCTTTTTGATACGATCCAACAAGAAGGATCTAATAATTTTTTCCATTTTTTGACTCTTTTTCTCATAACATAAAGATAAGAAAGAGACTTCTGGTGTGGAATAAAAATGGTTTGTGACGCTGAAATTTACTCTTGACACATAAGATCAAATTGGGAATAACCCTTCTTTCATACTACTATCTCGATACAAAAATCTCATCTTATAAAAAAACAATAATGTTTGTTCATATCGAACTCGAAGTGCCATGCTATTATTACTTATTCTTTATTTTATTTTTTTATTTGATTCATATTTGATACAGCGAAGGCATAGTCTTCTTTTTTTTCTCATCTCAAATAAAAACTCATTGGCGCCAAGCGTGAGGGAATGCTAGACGTTTGGTAATTTCTCCTCCGACCAGAATGAAAGATCCCATTGAAGCGGCTAATCCCATGCATATTGTATGTACATCTGGTGACACAAATTGCATAGTATCATAAATGGATATTCCTGGTATTACCCATCCGCCTGGAGAGTTTATAAACAAATAAAGATCTCTAGTATCATCTTCTATACTGAGATATACCATGAGACCAACAAGTTGATTCGAGATCTCGCTATCAACCTCTTGGCCTAAAAAAAGTAATCTTTCTCGATGAAGTCGGTTGATTAGGGCAAAATTTTATCCCTGAAGAACCGTACATGCACCTTTGGATGCATACGGTTCGAAAGAATTGCGAAAAAAATCAATGTGTTGATTCCAGTCCTATTTCTTTTTTTTAACAGGAGTTTTGGCCTCCTTCTCTATATTCTATAATGTCAATGTAGAAAATAAAAAAGAATTTTCTGAACTTATTGAACTAACTTCTCATTGATGTATTCTTTCATCGAAATTCAAATAACGATGTAATTTTCTTGTTCCTGAATGGGCCCTTTCAATTCTTTTAGGTTCTTGTTCTACTCCGGGGGAAGATTTGCCCGAATTACATTTGCGCATATAGGGCAAATGATTTCAGTACCACTTCTTTTTTTTTTAATTCGTTTCATACCTTTCCCTAAACTATTCAATGTATTCATCATACTACTCCTTTGGAGTAGGCAGTTTGAGATTATTCCTATAGTAAGTAAATAATAGCCTCTGATACAAGCGGTAATCGTGTAATAATATATTACATATAATATAGAATATATTCTATTATAATTCTATTTTAGTAAGTGAGATTATATTGAATTACTAATGACTTTCTTCAATTCTTAAGAATTTCATTATATTTATATATATCTTTTTTTATTCTATATTTCATATTCTTATATTATCTCAATTAAATACTTCTATATTTTAAGAAGATTTTTTATTTTTATAGTTTATATTACTACATTTACACTCCCATTTTATTACTTTACTCTTACCATTTATTCTCTGAACGGAGCCTGGATACTTTATTTTATCAGTTCAAGTAAACCATCAATTATTATAATTGATAATATTGATCCCCAATAGGAATTATTGTGCTTCACGCTCCAAATTATTGATGGTTAAATCAATACAATATGGAATATATATCTATTGAATTGGGTGAAACATAGAATACTCGATCGGGGGAGATAACGGGGAAATACCATATGACCAATATGTCTGACAAGTCGCACTATACGTCAACCCAAACTGCATCCTCCTCTCCAGGACTCCGAAAAGGTACTTTTGGAACACCAATGGGCATTAAAATAAATAAAAAAAATGAAGTACTATACTTTACTTTAATATGGAAACGTAACAATGGCTTTATTGTCTTCATCTTTTTTATTTATTTTCTCTATTAAAAAAAAAATATATATATTTTTTTTTTTATTCAAATATATATTATATATCGAAATTAGAATCTAAATTTTTCTCTTTTTATATCTAATCATCTTATATTATCTATATTATATAAGATGATTAGAAAATATTCTATTAGATAAAGAACTATAGAATATATAAAAAAAAAGAATTGAATATTATTATTCTTCTATTCTAATATCTAATAGAATATTCTTCTTCTTATTATATAGATAGAATTTAGAATTCTAGTATATATAAGTATATAGAGGAAGACAGAATGAATAAAGAAAAATTGGAACGAATGGGATCGATTGGATCGACCTATTGTTCGAATGATTTCAAATGATAAACAAGTATCTATGCACTCTTTCCCATAAAAACCTCCCATTGCGTATTGGTACTTATCGGGTATAGAATAAGATCTGTTTCTCTTTGTTATTATAAATAAAAGAAAGGAATAAAAATCAATATTAATCCTTTCCTATACAAAATATACCGAACAGGTGAAGTACGTTAAGTACATAGTTTAGTCTTTTCCAATGCGATAAAGTTACATAATGTCTATTTCTTTTTCAGAAAGGGGTATTTACATGGGTTTGCCTTGGTATCGTGTTCATACTGTTGTATTGAATGATCCCGGTCGATTGCTTTCTGTCCATATAATGCATACAGCTCTGGTTTCTGGTTGGGCTGGCTCGATGGCTCTATATGAATTAGCGGTTTTTGATCCCTCTGACCCTGTTCTTGATCCAATGTGGAGACAAGGCATGTTTGTTATACCCTTCATGACTCGTTTAGGAATAACCAATTCGTGGGGGGGTTGGAGTATTTCAGGAGGAACTATAACGAATACGGGCATTTGGAGTTATGAAGGCGTGGCAGGGGCACATATTTTGTTTTCTGGCTTGTGCTTCTTGGCAGCTATCTGGCATTGGGTTTATTGGGACCTAGAAATATTCTCTGATGAACGTACGGGAAAACCTTCTTTGGATTTGCCCAAGATCTTTGGAATTCATTTATTTCTCTCAGGAGTGGCTTGCTTTGGCTTTGGCGCATTTCATGTAACAGGCTTATATGGTCCTGGAATATGGGTGTCTGATCCTTATGGACTAACTGGAAAAGTACAATCTGTAAATCCAGCGTGGGGTGCGGAAGGCTTTGATCCTTTTGTTCCGGGGGGGATAGCTTCTCATCATATTGCAGCAGGTACATTGGGCATATTAGCAGGTCTATTCCATCTTAGTGTCCGTCCGCCTCAACGTCTATATAAAGGATTACGCATGGGTAATATTGAAACTGTGCTTTCCAGTAGTATTGCTGCTGTTTTTTTTGCAGCTTTCATTGTTGCTGGAACTATGTGGTATGGTTCAGCAACTACCCCAATCGAATTATTTGGCCCCACCCGTTATCAGTGGGATCAGGGGTACTTCCAGCAAGAAATATATCGAAGAGTTGGCACCGGACTAGCCGAAAATCTGAGTTTATCGGAAGCTTGGTCTAAAATTCCCGAAAAATTAGCTTTTTACGATTACATTGGTAATAATCCGGCGAAAGGGGGATTATTCAGAGCAGGTTCAATGGATAGCGGGGATGGCATAGCTGTTGGGTGGTTAGGGCACCCCGTATTTAGAGATAAAGAAGGGCGCGAACTCTTTGTACGTCGTATGCCTACTTTTTTTGAAACATTTCCGGTAGTTTTGGTAGATGGAGACGGAATTGTGAGGGCCGATGTTCCTTTTAGAAGGGCAGAATCCAAGTATAGTGTTGAACAAGTAGGGGTAACTGTTGAATTCTATGGCGGCGAACTCAATGGAGTCATTTATAGTGATCCTGCTACTGTGAAAAAATATGCTAGACGCGCCCAATTAGGTGAAATTTTTGAATTAGACCGGGCTACTTTGAAATCCGATGGTGTTTTTCGTAGCAGTCCAAGGGGTTGGTTCACTTTTGGACATGCTACGTTTGCTTTGCTATTCTTTTTCGGACACATTTGGCACGGTGCCAGAACCTTGTTCAGAGATGTTTTTGCCGGTATTGATCCAGATTTGGATGCTCAAGTAGAATTTGGAACATTCCAAAAACTTGGGGATCCAACTACAAGGAGACAAGTAGTCTGATACAAAATTACTTTGTCATCTTTTACCTCTCTTTTTTTATTTTATTATAGTTATAGTTAGAGTATTTAAATTGAGATTTAGATAGAGTCTTTCTATTTCTAATTTAGAATTTCTAGAATGAAGCTATAATTTCTATTTTCAACATTAATATCTTCTATTATCTATTTCATATTTATAATAGAAGATATTAGAATAATATAAAAAAAAAAATGAGAGTATAGAATCTATTGAATAGTAATAATAATTGACTATACTATATAGTATATATAGTAAGACTCACTATAGAGTATATAGTTTTATAATAATAGAGTCTATTTATAGATAGAGAATATAGTAATAGTAAATTGAGTAAATTCTCAATTGAAATTGACAATTTATTTAGTAAATGATCCAAAATGAATAGGTGTGGAAGCTATAATTGTAAACCACGATCGAATCTATGGAAGCATTGGTTTATACATTCCTCTTAGTTTCGACTTTAGGGATAATATTTTTCGCTATCTTTTTTCGAGAACCACCTAAAGTTCCAACTAAAACTAAAAAAATGAAATGATTTTTCATTATTTCCATTGAAGTGATGAGCCCCCAATATGAATATGGGGGGCTCGTTACTTCAACTAGTCCCCATGTTCTTCGAAGGGATCTCTTAATTTTTGAGAGGGTTGCCCAAAAGCGGTATATAAGGCGTACCCAGTAAAGCTTACAAGTAAACCGGATATGGAGATGGCGACTAGGGTTGCTGTTTCCATTTTTTTTTTTTTTTTCGAAAATTTCAAGATCACAATGGATCGCGATAATGCCGTTTATTTACAACTACAACGAAATGGTATACAAAGTCAACAGATTACAACCCATGATGAAAGAGGATTTATGGCTACAAAAACCGCTGAGAGTAGTTTGAAATCTGGGCCAAGACGAACTGGCGTAGGGAGTTTATTGAAACCATTGAATTCGGAATATGGAAAAGTAGCTCCAGGGTGGGGGACTACACCACTTATGGGAGTCGCAATGGCTCTATTTGCAATATTTCTATCTATTATTTTGGAAATTTATAATTCATCCGTTTTACTGGATGGAATTTCAACGAATTAGTTCATAAAAACTAGGACTTCCTAGCTTTTTAATCAAAAAATATTATTTTACTTAGACTTACTTAATACTTCAACTTAAGATTACTTAAGACTTGGATTTATAGACCATTCTGGTAGTTCGATCGTGAAATTTATTTGTTTCGATATTTCATTTCCGGAATATGAGCGTGTGACTTGTTATAATTGATCCTATTGATAATACAGAGAATGGATCTGTCATCTCTATCAAGATGATTCTACTTCGTCAGATATTTATTCTAGTCTCTGGAGCACGGACTATATAGAATAGATAAAGAAAAGAAATATTTGAACTATGATTCATACCTATTATTCAGACCTCGCAACCGGACTAAAAAAAAAAAAGGGGAAATAGGTCTTTTATAAATAAAACAATTTTTCCTTCAGACTTCTTTTGAACGAAAGAAAACTATTTCTCTATATTTTATTGAGTCATTACATTCATTGAATGAAGTGATGATCAAATGGTTTTTACTCAGAGAACCTTTGAGTTTAGCTTCGGCTTTCTTAAATCATCGTGGTTCTAGTATGAATCTGAGGTTTCAATTGATTCATAGGGTCTCAACAAGAGAATTCCTAAAAAAAAAAAGCAGGGAAGAGAAGATTCAAAAGGCCTGTCACGATTCATATAAAGAAAGACGAATGAGCCAACTTGAGATTGTATTTATTGGCATTATCATCACAAAGAAGAGATTACGGATTTTTCTTACTTCGCTTCGTATCTTTGGGTCAAATCGAGTCAAGAGGTTAAGCTCCAAGAAGTTTAAAACTATCTATTCCATATCCGTTGAAACCAGTATTTGTGTGTTTTGCCTTGAGCCGTACGAGATGAAATTCTCATATACGGCTCTCGGAGGGGGAATCTTTCTTGGATTACCTATCTCAATAAAGTATATGATTGGTTCGAGGAACGTCTCGAGATTCAAGCGATTGCAGATGATATAACCAGTAAATATGTTCCTCCTCATGTCAACATATTTTATTGTCTAGGGGGGATTACTCTTACTTGTTTTTTAGTACAAGTAGCTACGGGTTTTGCTATGACCTTTTACTATCGTCCAACCGTCACAGAGGCTTTTTCCTCTGTTCAATACATAATGACTGAGGCCAACTTTGGTTGGTTAATTCGATCAGTTCATCGATGGTCAGCAAGTATGATGGTTCTAATGATGATCTTGCACGTATTTCGTGTGTATCTTACGGGTGGGTTTAAAAAACCCCGTGAATTAACTTGGGTTACAGGGGTAGTTC